AATTGCCTAGTTAAAATGTATGATCCCTTTTTGACTGGGATGTATCGTGGAAGAATCAAGAAATTGTTTTCATCTTCAATAATAAATTCTTCAATCATAAATCAAACTTCGATAGAAAATTGCACAAAAACATCTGAACTAAATAAAATTCATGATATCCTTCTTCCCTATCCTAATTCTCGAGAATATGAACAGAAAATAGAAAAATCACAAAAAAACCAAGCCAAAATTGATTCAAATGGAATAAATGAAATCGGTAAAAAACTCCCTCGATGGTCATACAAATTAATCAACGAGTTGCACCAACATTTAAAAAAACGACGAAAAGAACAAGGCGTAATGCAAGGGCTGTCCCACCAGCTTCGAACAAGAAGATTTAAACCTATAACTTTTTTAAAGCGTTCGAGACGAACTTTAGGAACTTTGAATACGTCTTATTTCACAAATTCTAGTTTTTATAAAAAATTGAATAGAAATTTGGGTTTTATAAGTTATTTGGAAGAACCAGATTTTCGTCGATCCGTAATCAAAGGATCTATGCGCTCTCAAAGGCGTAAAATTGTTATTTGGGGACCGTCTCAAAGAAATCCCCATTCCCCCCTTTTTTTGGAAAAAATGGAAGATTATCCTTTTCCTATATCCGACCTAATCAAACTGTTTTTTAATATTAGAGGTTGGTTCGGTAAAAAGCCAGAATTAGAAATTTTGGATCAACAATTCAAAATAAAAAAAAACACCCAGGAAGACACAATGGAATTCTGGGAGAACATTCCACATGCACAAAAAACAAGAAGTATTCTATTACTAGTTCAATCAATTTTTAGAAGATATATTAAATTACCCTTATTGATAATAGCTAAGAATATTGTCCGTATTTTATTACGGCAATCGCCAGAATGGTATGAGGATTTCCAAGATTGGAATAGAGAAATTTATCTAAAATGCAGCCCTAATGGTCTTCAATTCTCCAAAACAAAACTTCCTAAAAATTGGTTAAGAGGGGGTTTTCAGATCAAAATCCTATATCCTTTTCGTTTGAAACCTTGGCACAGATCTAAGCTAGGACTCTCTGATTCTGATAGAGATCTAAAGCAACAAGAGGATTTTGATTCTTGTTTTTTAACAGTTTTGGGAATGGAAACGGAATATCCTTTTGGTCCTCCTCGAAAAACACCTTCCTTTTTTGAACCCATTTTTAAAGATATAGACTATCAAGTCGAAATCAGAAAATTAAATTTGAGAGTTCGAAGAATTTTAAAAAAAATAAAAAAGAACGAAGCAAAAGCAGTTTTCTTTGTAAAACGAATAATAAAAGAACTTTTAAACAGCAAGAAAATTCCATTATTTATACGGAGAGAATTGATATCGAGAGAAATATATGAATCAAGTGAAACTCAAACAGAAAAGAGTTCCATAATCAGCAATCAGACAATTCATGAATCACTTAGTCAAATTGGATCTACAGGTTGGACAAATTTTTCACAGGCAGAAGAAGAAATGAAACATAAGATTGATAGAAGAAACACAATCAGAAATGAAATAGAAATAATGAAAAAAAATAAAAAAAAAGTAATGCCAGGAATCAAAAAAAAGAAAAAGAATAATGCAGAATCATCCCCAAAAATTTTGAAAATATTAAAAAGAAAAAATATTGAATTAATAGTTCAATTTTTCATTGAAAAAATATACATAGATATCTTTCTATGTATCATTAATATGCGCAGAATCGCTCTACAACTTTTTCTCGAATCAACAAAAAAAATTCTTGATAATGATAAATACATTGACAATAATGAAACAAATCAAGAAAGTATTAATAAAACAAAAAAAAATAAAATTGACTTTATTTCGCCTATGACTATAAAAAGGGCTTTTGAGAATCTTAAAAATAGTAAGCGGAAATCAGATATTTTTTTTGATTTATCTTACTTGTCACAAAAATATGTATTTTTAAAATTATCACAAACCCAAATTATTAACTTCAATAAGTTAAGATCTATTCTTCAATATAATGGACCGTCTTTTTTTCTTAAGACTGAAATAAAGGATTTTTTTGGAAGACAAGGAATATTTCATTCCAAAGTAAGACATAAGAAACTTCCAAATTCTGGAATGAATCCATGGAAAAACTGGTTAAGAGGTCATTATCAATACGATTTATCTCAGATTAAATCGTCTAGATTAATCCCCCAAAAATGGGAAAATAGAATCAATCAATGCCATACGTCTCAAAATAAAGATTTAAACAAATGGTATTCCTCTGAAAAAGACCAATTACTTGATTCAAAAAAAAAACAAAATTCGAAAGTGTATTTATTACCAAATAAAGAGGAGAATTTAAAAAAAAACTATAGATATGATCTTTTATCATATAAATATATTCATTCTGAAACTAAGAATAACTCCTATATTTATAGATCATCATTAGAAACAAATAAGAACCAAGAAAATTCTACCAGAAATAAAGAAAAATTTTTTAACATACTCAAGAATATTCCTA